CGATGTCGAAGTAGGAATACGTTTGTTTAGCGATTCATAATAGGAGTTGGATATTTATGTCTCAGGACAAAAAATGGAATAACGAGACATGAAGAGGATTACTATGTCACGACTCCTCTTAATCAGAGCAATTAATCATTATTATAATGATTAATTGCTCAATCTTCTAACTATAACTCAGAATAATAAGAACTCATTTTAATCATAACGGTGTGGGCGTTTTCTTTTTTTTTTTTTTTACAAATATAAAAAAGATTTCTATTTTCCGCCGAAAAACGAAGACTCAGATTTGAGTTGAGTGGAAAAAGCCCTTTATCGGATTTGAACCGATGACTTACGCCTTACCATGGCGTTACTCTACCGCTGAGTTAAAAGGGCCCGTTTTCTTCAATTCATGAATTAGCCGTCTTCACCTTCCATTTCCATTATGATTATGAGTCTATTGCATATCATAATGAATCAATCAGTTTGATTTATCTAGGAAGTGGGTAAGATTCATCTTTTTAGAAATAGAAAATAGAAAAAAAATGTATTTAAAGATCGTGCTTTGTTGACTTTGACTGATCAAGATTCAATTGACTGATATATATACATAAACATATATCCAAGATCTTTGCTTAAATCATGTGATGGGGAAATTCGTAACCTGAACCTAATTCTTATTTCTTATAAAGATAAAATATTTAAATCCTTTTTTTTATTATTGTGAGATAGCGATAGGCATAACTCATCTAAACGCTAAACGAAGCAATAAGTTCAAATTGAAGAAAAGAAATGAAAGTTTGACTCTTTTTTCTGTTGGACTAATCAATCCCTAAGCTAAAGAGATCTCATACTTTGTTACTTTAGTTTCGGTTTCTTTATATTTTATTTCATTATATAACGAAATAATAATTCTACTTTCTTATTATTACCTTATACTTTAACGCATATTACCTTATACTTTAACGCATAAATACAATACATAATTTCTTAAATAGAATGTTTTATAAATACTTTCTAAATAAATACTTTAATTTCTATTTTATAAATACTTTTTTATAAATACTTTATAAATACTTTAATTTCTATTAATTTCGAAATTGATATTTATATTATAATAATTTCTATTAATTTCGAAATTGATATTTATATTATAATAATTTCTATTAATTTAATTATATTAAATATTAATTTATATATTTTAAATTAATATATATTAATATTTTATATTAATTTATATATTAAAAAATTAATATTTACTTACAGATTTACTTAATATTAATAACTTAACATTAATAGACTTTTTAATATATTTTAACTTATATGAAAGGTACTTCAATTGCTACAGACGCAATAACAAGGAAGAAAAAGCTCCCTTATTTGCTAGTAGTTTGACTTGGGGATTCTAATCAAAGGAAAAGAGAACAAGAAAGTCCAGCTGAATTTGAAGCTTCTCTCGTACATTCGCCTTCTCTCGTGCTCTACCAATCCACTATGGAAGTGCTCCATCAAAAAAAAAGAGCTTGACATTCAGGAAGAAGGCCCTACTTACTTGATTATGAATAGGAAGGACCCCTAGTTCGCTTTGTGTCATCTTAGATCAAGAAAAGCAAGTCAAGGTTCGAGTATGAATTCCACCCAAAGGGACATCAAAAAGAGTCAATGTCAATAAAACAAGTATTGGTTGTTCGGTTTGAAAGAGTCCATTGGGAAAGAGCAAACAAGAAAGCAAGACTTCCTCAAGTATCGTGCAAGTGACTCTTATATGAGATTTCTCCCCGGGGCCCCCTCTGGGGATTATGAGATTGCTCATCAGTACTTTTCAGACTTATGGGCTTCCTCTGCTGTACTTGGAAGGCTATGTATATATATATATATATTATAWATTATATATATATAATAATATATAGTTTATATAGTTTATATAGTATATATATGGTTATATATGTATGGTTATATATGTATATGGTTATAATATGGTTATATATGGTTATGGTTTGATAGTTTATTATCTAGTTATAGATATAGTTGATATAGTTCTAGGAAAAAAGGATAGAATATTTATGGGATAGCTGATTCATGAACGAATCATCAACAAAAAAATTCTTTTTTGGAATCATAACATATACATATAAAGTCGGAAAGACTCTTCGGATCTAGTCATAGATTTGGATTTGATTATAATTATATATTGACAATTAAAAAAAACTATTCATACTATTGTCATAGTATGATGACGGTCGGGCGGGTATGCCCTCATCGTCTAGTGGTTCAGGACATCTCTCTTTCAAGGAGGCAACGGGGATTCGACTTCCCCTGGGGGTAGTGGACTACGAAAGGAAGTTGATCATGGATTATCAATAAACCTAGAATTCATTCTTACTGGGTCGATGCCCGAGCGGTTAATGGGGACGGACTGTAAATTCGTTGGCGAGATGTCTACGCTGGTTCAAATCCAGCTCGGCCCAAGAATTCGTCGCTCCATGAATAAGATCTAACCAATTTTTCTTCTGGAAACAGAAATGCCGGATCCGTATGTATAAAGAAATAAAAATAGTCTGTTTTTATCTTTCTAACGATTGAAATTCTTAAGTCTTAAGAATGGATTATACATTATTTCAAATTTTCAATACAGTAAATACAATAAAATTACCATAGATTCATAGTAATCTGTGACACTCTCACGCAAGTCCATATCTATGTGAATAGGATATCCATATAAAATTCCTGTTTCTGTTGCAATACAACAAAAAAAATGCTTCTCTGAAATCATAAGACTGTGTATGCCATACATATTGCTGGGATTGTAGTTCAATCGGTCAGAGCACCGCCCTGTCAAGGCGGAAGCTGCGGGTTCGAGCCCCGTCAGTCCCGAACTCGAATCCAATGAATTGATCAATTCATCTCTCCCCTTAACGGAAAAGGGAGGGGAGGTAACGAAATCGAATAGAGTGTCCATATTTTGACCGAGAGGTCAGACGAAAAATGTCTTCGTTTATTGTACGATACACAACGAATTTCACATAATTATTTCGACAGAGTACTGTTTCGGGTTCAGATGAAACCACACTTTTTAGTTCCGAACAAACTTTGTTTGTGCATCTGCAATGACTAATTGGAAACAATCTATTTCATTCTCATCCAAATATAAATTTTTATGTATGTGTGTGTTCTAGTTCCAATCCAAGAAGGAAAGAAGAAAGATACTAATAAAATATAAAGACCAACCAAGCAATGCTCCTTTTTCAAGAAATCAGTTGTAATATTAGATTTTATTCGTCCTTTTATTTTTGACATCTCATTTATACTACTGTGTTTGTATTTGCATTGCATATTGTATGACCCATAGAAGATACCTAATACCTTAAAAATTTATGTATATTTGAAAGGAATAAGAATTGGATAAGTGTTTAAAAACTAAGAATAGGTGATATAAAAGGAAAAGCGGGAAAATGAAATGGGATTTCTGATCCAATAACAATAAAGAATTTTTGTTATTTCTGTTTAATTTATATTATTGAGTATGGATAAAGGATATTCCTATGTTATACTATTCAATTCGCGACGATAAATCGATTTGATAGATCAGATATTTTTATTCATAATATTGATCTGGGTTAGTATCATTAAGATACAATTCATACCTTTGAACTGATAGGAGTCCACTTTATCATCTATATGGGATTAGATCCCGAATTATTGTGAAACAAAGAGATTCTATTATGGAAGTCAATATTCTTGCGTTTATTGCTACTGCGCTGTTCATTTTAGTTCCTACTGCTTTTTTACTTATCATATACGTCAAAACAATCAGCCAAAATGATTAATTTGAATGAAACTTGAATTCTTCATTTTTATTAAAGGGTTTAAAATTCTATTTAAGTCTTAAATGAAATGATGGGGCTGGAATCATAAGTATCTGATATAGTGTGGTAGAAAGAGCTATATATAGCTCTTTCTACCACACTATACTATAAATTGAGTTTTGTAGAATATTTCATATTCTTAGCACATAGAGTTGTATTGTATATAGAAAGAATATAGAAAGAAGCTTTCTCTTATATGGATCAATTGACAATCAAATCAAATAAATCAAATAATAAAAAAAATAATAATAATATAAATAATATAAAAGAAATAATATTAAAATAAATAATATATTATTAATAATATATATAATAATAATATAAAAGAAATAATATTAAAATAAATAATATATAATATATTATTAAAATAAATAATATATATATCTAATAATATATAATCTAATAATATAATATAAATAATATATATATCTAATAATATATAATCTAATAATATAATATATATCTAATTCTAATAATCTACATAGTATATAAAGTATATAATAATATATATCTAATAATCTAATAGTAATTAAGTAATTATTTATTAGTAATATATATTAGACATACATCAAAATGAAATAGCACTCTAAATTCTATATTTTTTCTCCACACCCACTTGTATGCATTTCGATCCATCAAAAATAATTGCAAGACCAACTGCTTGAATTCCTGATTTTTTATATCTCTTTTTATGCTTATGTATATGTATCCGGAAGTCCATCTAAAGAATTAATGTAGGAAGAATAGTGTGTGCATATACTATAATACCATCATATATATATATATACCATAATTATACATATCAATTATACATATCTAATATATATTAATATTAAATTATTAGTTAGATAATTATTAGATAATATAATTCTATAATAAATTATAAATTATATTAAATTATATATTATTATATATTATATAATATAATAATAATAATAACAAAATCAAAATATATAATATATATAATAATATATATATAAAATATATATATATATAAAATATATATAATATATAATTCGAAATTCGAAAATTATAATTATATAATATAAAAGAAAATTAAAATATTAATAATTAATAAATAATTAATAGAAAAAATAATTAATATTTAATTAATATTTATATTTATAATATAATTATAATAATAATATAATATTATATAATTATAATATAATAAATAATAATATAAAAAATATATAATTATCTAATTCTAATATTTACTAATATTTAGAATTAAACGAATATAGATAAACTAAACTAAGTCAAGGTATTTTTTTTTTTTTTCAGCTTTGGCAAAACGATCACAATTGATAGAATTATATTATTCAGTAAAGTACTAAATTAGTAATATTAATATTCCTAGCTCTAAAGCCCACTCCTTCCCCATACTACAAGTGAAAGAGAAAATGTAAACACTACCATTAAAGCAGCCCAAGCGAGACTTACTATATCCATGTGAATGATGTCCCTTATCTCTATGAAATGAAGTATTTATTCCATTATTAATTCATAATTATAGTGGAATCAATGGTGCAGAGTCAAAATAGGATTCTTACTTACGGCTAGTGATGAAACAATTTTACGAATCCACTCGTAAAAAGGTCCTTTATTTCTTAGTCAATAGATTCTATTGAAATTTAAAGAATTGGAAAATTGGAAATAATAAAATAAAATATAAAAATATATAAAAAAAAAATAGAAAATTAAATATTTAAATATTTATATTTAAATATTTAAATATATATTTAAATATATATTATTATTATATTTATATTATATATATATAAGATATATAAGATAGATAATGAAATAGAAGAAAAAAAAAAATAAGAAAAGAAGAATAACCATTTTGATTTCATTTCTGAGCACTCAGAGCCTATCCTGAGTTTGGATACAAAGTATCCTCGCTCAGTTCTTTCCACATCTTTAACCTTAGGAACCAAAATGGAGTGTCTCTTAGGAATCCTTGGATACCAAGATTTACGACTTCTTATTTTCATAGTTCTGATGCCCAGAATAGAATGAATTATCATTATTTCTTTTATTTGGTTCAATTCAGAATAGCCCAAACCAATGCATTAATAAGATTGGATTGCTTCAGATTTATTGGTATCTGTTTGAGCCACACTCAGAAACCAGATTTTTATAAATTTTTCGAAAAAAGATGACAGTCTTTTATAGGACCTACGGGTTCTCAAAATCAAGTATCGACAGATCTAGTCCCTTGCCTATGCTTTTGCGGGGCAAGAATTTGTCAAGTTCGATCAGCAGGATTAAAAACTTCCAAGTCTTTTTTTGTTGATCAGGCGACACCCAGATTTGAACTGGGGATAAAGGATTTGCAGTCCCCCGCCTTACCACTTGGCCATGTCGCCAAATTCCATTTGTATTCCCTTAATGGATGAAAAATCCAATTGATTTACGACTAATTATTATCAATTACAATTATAATCAATTTTAAATTATAATATTAGATTTTAGAATATTATATTCTAAATATTAATATTAATTATAATATTATATGTGTATATGTAAACCCCAGAACAGTGTAAACTACAGAGCTGGAATTTTTATACGTGGATACCGAATGAATAGAAAATCGACATTATGATTATGATTTTTGATCGAGTGCGACTTGACCTATGTTGCACCAAGTTCAATTATGAGAAAAGATGCGATATATGGATAGCTATATCGGCATGTGCCGGTATGTACTTCCTAAAGATTACTCCTATGAGTATTACGTACGCAATTCAATTGTATTTTATAAATTCTACTACCAAAAAAGATTTGCGAATTACTTTTTGAGCGTTTGTGCTAAAAATAGTTAAACTCTATGCTATTCCTGATTCTTCTGTTTTTATCTCATTCATAGAGAGCAGATTGATTCCCAAATTCATTTATTTTTTATTTTTTGTACCCTGATCGTAATATCATAATAAAAGAATTGGGTAGAAATTGGATCAATTTTCTTATCCGATACCGATAAAAGACTCCGTCAACCTAAGTGACAGAATTTTTTCCCAGGAATGCTTTATCAATTTGAATTTCTTTCTATTTGTACCTGGCTCAAATTCGAACTTGCGTAAAAAATGCCCTCCATTTCTCTGTCTTGCTTCCGTTCATACGTATGATATATATGGATAGAGTTGGCTAAAATTTTATGTGATTCAGTAAACAGAATACCCATTCCATCATTGCTAGATCGATCGGTATGGTTCGATGAATAGTGAGCTAAGCCAATAATGGGATTTTTTCAATAAAGAGGAAACTTCAGATTAAGATGCTCCAGAATGGAAATGAAGGAATGTCCACAATACCTGGATTTAGTCAGATACAATTTGAGGGATTTTTTAGGTTCATTAATCAGGGCTTGGCGGAAGAATTTCATAAGTTTCCAAAAATTGAAGATAGAGATCAAGAAATTGAATTTCATTTATTTGTGGAAACATATCAATTGGTAGAGCCCTTGATAAAAGAAAGAGATGCTGTATATGAATCACTCACATATTCTTCTGAATTATATGTACCCGCGGTCTTAATTTGGAAAACCGATAGAAATATGCAAGAACAAACAGTTTTTATTGGGAACATCCCTATAATGAATTCTTTTGGAACCTCTATAGTAAATGGAATATACCGAATTGTGATCAACCAAATATTGCAAAGTCCTGGTATTTACTACCGTTCAGAATTGGAACATAACGGAATTTCTGTCTATACCAGTACTATAATATCGGATTGGGGGGGAAGGTCAGAATTAGAAATTGACAGAAAAGCAAGGATATGGGCCCGTGTAAGTAGAAAACAAAAAATATCTATTCTAGTTCTATCATCAGCTATGGGTTCGAATATAAGAGAAATTCTAGATAATGTTTGTTACCCTGAGATTTTCTTGTCTTTCCCGAATGAAAAAGAGAAAAAAAAGATTGGGTCAAAAGAAAATGCTATTCTGGAGTTTTATCAACAATTTGCTTGTGTAGGGGTAGGGGGAGATCCGGTATTTTCTGAGTCCTTATGCAAGGAATTACAAAAGAAATTTTTTTACCAAAGATGTGAATTAGGAAAGATTGGTCGACGAAATATAAACCGGAGACTGAATCTTGATATACCCCAAAACAATACATTTTTGTTACCACAAGATCTATTGGCTGCTGTGGATCATTTGATTGAAATGAAATTTGGAATGGGTATACTTGACGATATGAATCACTTGAAAAATAAACGTATTCGTTCTGTCGCAGATCTATTACAGGATCAATTCGGATTGGCTCTTGTTCGTTTAGAAAATGCGGTTCGAGTAACTATATGTGGAGCAATCAGGCATAAATTGATACCGACTCCTCAAAATTTGGTAACTTCAACTTCATTAACAACTACTTATGAATCGTTTTTTGGCCTACACCCTTTATCTCAAGTTTTGGATCGAACTAATCCGTTGACACAAATTGTTCATGGGCGAAAATGGAGTTATTTGGGTCCTGGGGGATTGACGGGGCGAACTGCTAGTTTTCGGATACGAGATATCCACCCGAGTCACTATGGACGTATTTGCCCAATTGACACGTCCGAAGGAATCAATGTTGGACTTATTGGATCATTAGCTACTCATGTTAAGGTTGGTTATTGGGGATCTATAGAGAGTCCTTTTTATGAATTATCTGAGAGATCAAAAGAGGCACAGATGGTTTATTTATCACCAAATAGAGATGAATATTATATGGTAGCAGCAGGAAATTCTTTGGCCTTGAATCGGGGTATTCAAGAACAACAGGTTGTTCCGGCTCGATATCGTCAAGAATTCCTGACTATTGCATGGGAAGAGATTCATCTTAGAAGCATTTTTCCTTTCCAATATTTTTCTATTGGAGCTTCCCTCATTCCTTTTATCGAGCATAATGATGCGAATCGAGCTTTAATGAGTTCTAATATGCAGCGCCAAGCAGTTCCCCTTTCTCGTTCCGAAAAGTGCATTGTTGGAACTGGGTTGGAAGGCCAAACGGCTCTAGATTCGGGTATTTCAGCTATAGCCGAACACAAGGGAAAAATCATTTATACTGATACTCACAAGATCGTTTTCTCAAGTAATGGGGATACTCTAAGCATTCCATTAGTTATGTATCAACGTTCCAACAAGAATACTTTTATGCATCAAAAAACTCAGGTTCGGCGGGGTAAATATATTAAAAAGGGACAAATTCTAGCGGGTGGTGCGGCCACAGCTGGTGGGGAACTCGCTTTAGGAAAAAATGTATTAGTAGCTTATATGCCATGGGAAGGTTACAATTTTGAAGACGCAGTACTAATTAGTGAACGTCTGATTTATGAAGATATTTATACTTCTTTTCACATCCGGAAATATGAAATTCAGACTCATGTAACAAGCCAAGGTCCTGAAAGAATAACTAAGGAGATTCCGCATTTAGAGGCTCATTTACTCCGAAATTTAGACAGAAATGGAATTGTTATGCTGGGATCTTGGATAGAAACAGGTGATATCTTAGTAGGTAAATTAACACCTCAGACAGCGAATGAATCATCATATGCCCCAGAGGATAGATTATTACGAGCTATACTTGGCATTCAGGTATCCACTTCAAAAGAAACTTCGCTAAGACTACCTATAGGTGGAAGGGGCCGAGTTATTGATGTGAAATGGATCCGTAGAAAGGGGGGTTCCAATTATAATCAAGAAAGGATTCGTGTATATATTTCACATAAACGTGAAATCAAAGTGGGGGATAAAGTAGCTGGAAGGCATGGGAATAAAGGTATAATTTCGAAAATTTTGTCTAGACAAGATATGCCCTATTTGCAAGATGGAACGCCCGTTGATATGGTATTCAACCCATTGGGAGTCCCCTCACGAATGAATGTGGGACAGATATTTGAATGTTCACTCGGGTTAGCGGGGGATCTGTTAAAGAGACATTATAGAATAGCACCCTTTGATGAGAGATATGAGCAAGAGGCCTCAAGAAAACTTGTTTTTTCTGAATTATATGAAGCCAGTAAGCAAACAAAAAATCCATGGGTATTTGAACCCGAATATCCGGGAAAAAGCAGAATATTTGATGGAAGAACAGGAGATCCTTTTGAACAACCTGTTCTAATGGGAAAGTCCTATATCCTAAAATTAATTCATCAAGTTGATG